CTGACTCTTTTTCAAATTTGATAAATGTTGGTTGATTGTGTATTTCATTATAGTTCTATGATTCAGAGTATCATTTCCTATTTGATACCTTTGAATTGCATATTCGAAGTTTCGATTGAATCGATTCTTTTTAATGAATCGATTCAATATATTTCTTATGTAACCATGGGTGCTATATTGGATTTGAATCAGATTTCGGATCAATCTATATTGATTGACTGCCCCCATTATGCTGTTGCTAGCAAATACCACCTTTGGATCTTCCAAATTATTCCCGCAAGAGGTCTGGACCCATTTTTTTATGATCCTTCGATAAAAAGATTCATTCTCTTCATAAAAAAGAGGAGGTAGAACCAATAAAGAGTAATTTTTCGATTCATCCCTAGAGTTGAATACCTCATTCAAAAAATGTTTTTGATCCAATCCGGAGGAATCAATAGAAAAATCAAATCCTTTATGATACACCAAATCCGGCTCGGTTATTGATAGAGTGAATAGATCTGCCATTTCTTGAAATATCTCTTCTGATTCCAAATCGTGGTGTAACGTGTATCCCCCCCTGTTCCGGTCATTGAATAGATGAAATAAACCCAAAAATGGATTTTTGTTCAAGAATGAAATCTTATTGGAACTGGACAGTTCATCCTTTGGAACCATATCACATCCCGGATATGATGAAATAGGATGAATTGAGACGGTATTTTGTAAGTACATAATTATTTTGAATAAATTCACTATTTCTTTATTTTCCGATCGCCTGGAAAGAACAAGATCTTTCTTTTGTTCTTTCTTCAACAATTTATGATCTCTAGTAGACCTCTCAGTAGGATTCGAACCCAGATAAAGTTCTGACCATCTGTCAGAGAAAAAAGAACAAGCGGTTCTTGCAGGATTCCCAAGAAATTCTTCGATTTCTTCCGGAAGCAGATGATTATTCATCTGCTTCTCACGTTCCATGAATAGTCGGAACATTGAGGAATATCCAAAAAGGATTTTAGGGAATCGCTCTGATTCTATCTCTGTTCGTTCCTTTTGAAGAAAGGAAGGATCCCAACAAAGAATCGATCTTTCTTTTAGTTGTTGAATCTCTCTTTGATTGATCAATGTGTGATATTTCAAATCCTCATTCCTAATGGAATCGAAATGATCCTTGGATTGATCAGAAAATCCTTTCAATTGGCTAGAATCCGTTACTTGAATGAAACTAGATCTCGTGGAATCATATTGAATATTTGATGATACATTCCGTACCTTGCTAAAAAACGGATCCTTGTTTACCAACCACACATTGTCTAACCAAATCCAATTCTCTCTCGACATGTTCCTCAAAAAATCCGATTCGTGCGGATTATTCCCCCAACTAACGAAGAGATCTTGACGAAATTGCCACATATGAAATTGAGCACAATTTTGCAAAGAAATAGCCCGTTTATTTCTCAAGAAGAGATGGGAAACATGCTCAATATCATTTGATTGAATAGTTGACCCAGCCCCCTGTTGTTTGAAGAAACCCCCCACTTCCATTGGTATTTTTTCACGAAAAGCAAACATGAGATAATAAATCCAGTCTTTCACTAAGATTTCGAATAGCTGTCCCGAATTCAAGTTGATTATGTTTCGCCTCTTTCTCGGAGAAAGACGATCCAAAAATTCCCAATCATGGTCCTTACGGATCGGATCATCCATATAATATACAAAAAGGAACTCCAGATATTGGATATCTTTCTCTTTGAATGAGATCTCAATTCCAGCGACGGTTTCATTAGATATCTTACAACTAGAATCCCTCTTTTTTCCTATCCAGTTCCTACACCACCGAGAGCCCCAGTTAGATTCAGGCATGATATATTTTTGAATTATTGGGAGAACCCCGGTACTCTCTTTCGGATCCAGGAAAGAACTCTCAGAGATCTTTTTTCCTTTTGGAAGACACAGGAGCGGAACAATCAACCTATTGATATTGGAAGACTCAGATGATTCTTCCAATCTATCATTTTTGGGTCCAATGCAATTCATAGGTATAGGAAGAAGCCCTGTCAAATAGAGATTTTTTCTTTCGACCATTTTTATATTGTTAATACGATATATAAGGACCTGGACCGCTACTACAAAGAATACTACATCCTTGATCGTGAAATATCGATTGCTTGCCGAACCCTGTGAATTTCGTGAAAGTAGGATACTCCAAATTCGGGAGTCCAAGAGTTTTATAAAACTCTCTTGATGGAAAAAAATATGAATGAAAAATCCCGCTGAATTGAATTGGTTCCATGAATCTAAGAAATAGCGAGAATTCTTGATTTCTCTCAATATATCTCTCAATTCGAAAATCCAGGATTTGAATTGATGTGTTTTCATCGAATCCTCCTAAATTGCATTGATTTATCCGAAAGATTTCACTTCAATTGGAATTTGGTTATTCACCATGTACGAGGATTCCCACTAAGCATCCATGGCTGAATGGTTAAAGCGCCCAACTCATAATTGGCGAATTCGTAGG